TGTTACAACCTCGGATCGTTGGCGAGGAACATTATGAAACTGCTCAAAGAGTTAAGGAAACTTTACAACGTTACAAAGAACTTCAGGACATTATAGCTATCCTGGGGTTGGACGAATTATCCGAAGAAGATCGTTTAACTGTAGCAAGAGCACGAAAAATTGAACGCTTCTTATCACAACCCTTCTTCGTGGCAGAAGTCTTTACTGGTTCTCCAGGGAAATATGTTGGTCTCGCCGAAACAATTAGGGGGTTTCGATTGATCCTTTCTGGGGAATTAGACAGTCTTCCCGAGCAGGCCTTTTATTTGGTAGGTAACATCGACGAAGCTACCGCGAAAGCTATGAACTTAGAAGGGGAGAGCAAATTGAAGAAATGACCTTAAATCTTTGTGTATTGACCCCTAATCGAATTATTTTGGATTCAGAAGTGAAAGAAATCATTTTATCTACTAATAGTGGACAAATTGGCGTATTACCAAACCACGCCCCTATTGCCACAGCGGTAGATATAGGTCTTTTGAGAATACGTCTCAACGACCAATGGTTAACGGTAGCCTTGATGGGTGGTTTCGCTAGAATAAGTAATAATGAGATCACCATTTTAGGAAATGATGCGGAGATGAGTACTGACATTGATCCGCAAGAGGCTCAACAAGCTCTTGAAATAGCTGAAGCTAACTTGAGTGGAGCTCAGGGAAAGAGACAAGCAATTGAGGCGAATCTAGCTCTCAGACGAGCTCGGACACGAGTAGAGGCTGTTAATGTTATTTCCTACTAGTAAAAAAAACACACATAAAAATAAGAAAAAGAAGTTCTTTAGAGGTTCTTTATTATATACCATATTTTGATTCTGCCAATTGAATACAATCAATTCTAGATGATACAACAAAAAAAAGAAGATGGCTAGAAAAACTTATTAGATACCAGAGTTGATGGTATCTAATAAGTTCTACCTACTATTGGATTTGAACCAATGACTTCCGCCGTATGAAAGCAATACTCTAACCACTGAGTTAAGTAGGTTATTCATCATCACAAAAAAAGGACCCATCGCCTCGGGGATTATAGGTGGAATATTTTTTCTACGCAATACCAATCCATTAACAGTAAGCGGATTAAAGAACTCTCATGTGGGATCCGATCTTGACAAGAAATTCTCTATATGTTAAGATGTCTATGACAAGGGCTATAGCTCAGTTAGGTAGAGCACCTCGTTTACACGTGCGCCAATGCTTTTCAAAGGGGCCCATTATGCAATGAACATAATTGATCTTATTGAGAAATCGATGTCTTACTCCATAGATTCGAAGGAACAAGAGAACAATAGCCTGACAAATATTTGATTTGGTCCGATTCGAGTGCGAATTCAGGTGCCAAATGAAATAGAACCTGCCATTGATTTGCTAATTGATAAGGTAAATACCAGCCCATTCAATGCTAGGCATAATGAGTATAAGGGACTCAAAAGAACCTCTTTTTATCCTATGAACTTTAAGGTGTATGAAGTCTCATATTTGACTCTTGTAGTGGAGCGATAGAGATTCCATTTAACTTAGGTTAATCTAGGCCAGAGGCAGACCTAAGTCAAGGTAACCCCTCTTTGAAACACTTTGGTATTGTTCCTAGATCAGAATACAAATCATGAATCACAGAACACATGGAGCCATCTTATTATCTTCCTGTAAAAAAGAAAAAATATGGTGGACTAACTGATCTTTATATCAATCAGTTGATGAAAGAGCCCAATGCAAGAAAATGCATGTTGGGTCTTTGAAACAGTTCGCATCATTTCGATAATAATTAGTTTGATCTGTTTTACCGAGAAGGTCTACGGTTCGAGTCCGTATAGCCCTAACACATTCCACTTTTTTTTCAATCAAAACGAAAAAAAAAGTGGAAATGGATTAAGAATTAAATTAATGCATTTTATATTTGTATTTTTATAATATAAAATGAACTAGAAAAATATAGTTATACTAATATGATTTCTTACGCTATAATTAGTCTTATTTATTAGTATTCTAATTATACTATTTTTTTTTATTTAATTGAATTACTAAAAAAAAAAAAAAGAGAAACCGAGATAAAGTAAGAGAGTTTTCTTTGGGTGGGAACATCCTATATAGATACCATATCTAAATGGAATCAAAAAAAAAAATGGTAAGTGGGGTTCCATTGTATGAATCTTTAAATAAGGCATGCACCATGGCAAACAAACTCTAAACTATGTAGTTTTATTTGATCAAAAAAAATTCCCTTTTCCTTTAAGAAGTTCTGGATGAATTTACAATTGAAATTCAAATCGAATAATTCAACCTATTCCACATTAATAGGAGTCCATTTATGTTTCTGCTTCACGAATATGATATTTTCTGGGCATTTCTAATAATATCGGGTGCTATTCCTATTTTGGCATTTGTAATTTCCGGAGTTTTAGCCCCAATTAGTGAAGGACCAGAGAAGCTCTCTAGTTATGAATCAGGTATAGAACCCATGGGAG